CCAGCAAATAACAGAACGGCACAGAAAGTAACAAATAAAAAATTGACTCCATTATGATTATTATAAATCAAGTTATTTAATATTTTGAATAAATCTCGAAATTCGAAACTCCCTGTTATCCAATAAAAACCTAAAATTCCTAATAATAAACCAAAATCCCCAACACGATTAGTTACAAATGCCTTTTGGCAAGCATTTGCAGCAACAGGCCGTGTGAACCAAAACCCTATTAATAGATATGAACACATTCCTACCAATTCCCAAAAAATATAAATTTGTATCAAATTAGAACTAGTAACTAATCCTAGCATAGAAGTACTGAAAAAACTCATATAAGCAAAAAATCTCAAATATCCTTGATCATAAGACATATAATTATCACTATAAATAAGAACCAAAATTCCAATAGTAGTAATCAATATTGACATAATAGAAGTAAGCGGGTCGATCAAGTAACCGAATTCTAACGAAAAATCATTATTGATGATCCAAGACCATACATATTGATAAATAGAACTACCATTTATTTGCTGAATAGACAGATTGATCGAAAAAAGCATGACTATACTTAACAAAAAAACACTTTGAAAAGCCCACACACGGCGAAGACTTTTTGTTGCCGACGGAAAAAGAAGAAGTCCCGCTCCTATTAACATAGGAACAGGAAGTGGAAGGAAAGGAATTATCCACGCATATTGATATGTCTGTTCCATAAAAAAGTTTTTATTCTTAATTGACTGTTTCCGATTTACCGGATCCTACCCCTTTTCAATTTCAAAACAAAAGGGGTCAATAAAAAAATCAATAGATGTACTAACTTAAAGATATTTTTTGAATTTTATATATTATCTAGGTCTTTCCAAAATACTTTAAATATTAAAATAAAGAAGTTACAATGGGGCAAATGATACGACCAAATTATTCATAAAAGCGAATTTAGTTATTAACTAATATTTTTCTTAAAATAACAAAAATACAAAATTTCATTATTATTATTAGATAACTTTATGAATATAAAGTAATAAAGTAAGGCGAAAAAATTACACTAAAAATATTACTTGATTATGATATGAATCAATATGAATCATAGGATTAACTAAGGTAAAATTTTTGTACTAATCTCGCTTTTTAGTCAGTTTGTTTCAAATCATTAACTAGTTTCATTAAAAAATTCATTTATTTTTTTACGTTTCAATAAAAAAGACATTTATAGGAAACGCTATAATATCTAACATTTTATATAAGATTTTTTTATATTTATCAAAAGGGGGTAAAATAAAATTTAATAAAAAAATAAATAATAATTTTTTTAATAAAATTACTAGTTTGATTCGAATTTTAAAATGGAATTTGGAAGTATTCTTTACTCAAGTTTGAACAATCAACCGAAAAAATTAAAGTTTTCGTTAGGCAATGGGTTTTTAAAGGGTTCTTAAATCCTTGGGTGTTTTTTATTCTGTATAAATGAAAGAAATGTATAAAAAACTTTAAATTATATTTTTATAGTAAGATTTTGTACGATTTTCACATATCTTTTATCTAGATATAATTTTTATAGATAATATTATCTAGAGAATAACTCGATAACGAATAGATTCGTTTTGACCAATAGATGTCTTTCACATCCAACTATAACAATGAGTAACCTCTGAATTTTTAAATGGCAGTTCCAAAAAAACGTACTTCTATATCAAAAAAGCGTATTCGTAAAAATATTTGGAAAGGGAAGGGATATTGGGCAGCCTTAAAAGCGTTGTCATTAGGGAAATCTCTTTCTACCGGAAACTCAAAAAGTTTTTTTGTTCGACAAAAAAATAAGTCATAAAATAAAAAAATAGGCCCATTTTTTCTTAATAGGAGATTAACAGACCTATTGTTTGTGGCTAATCAATATGAATTAGAACTCGCTTCGCCGTTAGGATATGTATAATAAGAATTCTTCGGTTTAGGGTTTAGTAAATTATAAAAAGCTTTTGAAAAAAGAATAAAGACAAGATATAAAACTTGAGCCTTTATTAGTATATTATTAGTATATTTTAATTTTATTATTTTGGGGGTGGGGAGTCCTTTTTCCCCATCAGCCTATTTGGCACAATTGCAATAATCGAAGTTTCTATATATATATATATACAAAGAAGGGTAAAAAGGAAATCTTTAGTTAAAATTAATACATCGTTGAAACTTATTTATTTTTATTTTGAAAACTTTTTATGTAACTTTATGACGTCTTATTTATCTGAATTTATCTATTAGTTTAGAATATATAAATTTCCCATATATCTGTCTCTTTCAACTCAACCGAGAAAAGCCGGGAATTCTTTGTCCAAATTAATGTGTCCGTTTTGAGTAATAAAAGGGGGTCTTCTTTTTTGTTCATTGGTAAAATATATTTTTTCGCTTTTAGGAAAAAAAGAAATCTTTTATAGTTATATCAATAACTAGAGGGTTGAACTTTATAGTTTCAAGAGTTCGATTCTATTGAATTTTAGAAAAGCATAAA